TTATGATCGAATACATTACACGTATGCGTGTGCATTACATACATGTTTGAAAGAACATGTTCATAACTTATGTACCGATGAGCAACATATCATGTATAAATAAAATTATCGAATAACCACCATTTTCATGGAAATCCGAAGATTCCCTGAAAGCAGTAAATTACCCGATAATTAAATTTATGATCGAATAAGATGCCTGATAAAAGGACTATTTTGATAGAATAGATAATGTAGATATTCTACTCTTATTATACTTCTTAGATTTAAACTAAGTCCTAGGAAATCAAAATTCCTTGTGCATCATACACCTAAATATAAAAAGATAAGCTAATATAAGCTATTAGGTTCATACCCTAAGTATAGAAGTTATAACCTTCTTCTTTTTAATTTTAAACTTTTCAAAAGTATTGTTTATAACTATAATAGTATTTGGGACTAGAGTTAGTTTAACATCAAGAACTTGAATTGGAATGTGAATAGGATTGGAATTAAACATAATTTCCTTTATCCCATTAATTTATAAGTATAAAGTAAATAGAACATATGAAAGATGTATGATTTACTTTCTGATTCAGAGAACAGGATCCATTCTCATGTTAGTTTCAGTATTAAATAATGCTTTGGCTGCTATTTCCCCTTACGTAGCCAGGGAATTATTTTTTACTATACTAATAATCAGAATACTTATAAAAATGGGAGTTCCCCCCTTTCACTTCTGATTACCAGAAATTTTAAATAAGATAAGCTGACTTAATTGTATAGTATTAATTACATGACAAAAGATCGCTCCCCTATTCATCCTATCATTTATTGTTAATAATCAACTAATACCTATTATTGTATTAATAGCTGTTTTAGTAGGAGCAATTGGAGGTTTAAATCAAACTTCTATCCGAAAAATTGTTGGTTATTCCTCAATTAATCACATAGGATGAATGATCTCTTGCATAAAAATTGATAGAAATATATGAGTCACTTACTTCTTATTCTATTCTACATTGAATGGAATACTAATTTATGTTTTTAATCATCTTAATGCCTCCCATATAAATCAATTCTCTAATCATGAAATAAAATTCAGTGAAAAAATCCTAATTACAAGTTTATTAATAAGATTGGGTGGATTACCACCATTCTTGGGATTTTTACCAAAATGAATAGTAATCCAATCTATAATTATAGATAAATCCTTTTTTATATTAATTGTTATACTTATAACATCACTAATTACCCTACTATATTATATTCGATTGACAAGATCAATCATACTAATCAATTCATCAACAATGAAATGAATATCTTTCAAGAGACTAAAAATTCAAATTGTATTAACAATAATATTAATTAATATATCAATCCCTGTATTAGTGGCTTTTAGCTTTTAAAGCTTTAAGTTAAATAAACTATTAACCTTCAAAGTTAAAATTACAGGATTGATACTTGTAAGCTTTAGTATTAATACTACTTCAGAATTGCAGTCTGATATCATTCATTGACTATAAAGCCTAGATTGTTTGATGAAGGGTTATACAACCATAAATAAATTTACAATTTACCACCTATTATTTCAGCCACTTCATCTTATGAATAAATGGCTATTCTCCACAAATCATAGGGATATCGGAACACTTTATTTTTTATTCGGAACGTGATCTGGAATAATAGGAACATCTCTAAGTTGATTAATTCGTATTGAACTAGGACAACCAGGATCATTTATTGGTGATGATCAAATTTATAACGTAATCGTAACTGCACACGCATTTGTAATAATTTTCTTTATAGTTATACCAATTATAATTGGTGGGTTCGGTAATTGACTAGTACCTCTTATAATTGGTGCACCTGACATAGCATTCCCTCGAATAAACAATATAAGTTTCTGATTATTACCACCTTCCCTAACACTTCTTTTAACAAGAAGAATCGTTGAAAGAGGAGCAGGTACAGGATGAACTGTTTATCCACCTTTATCAAGAAATATCGCTCACAGAGGAGCATCAGTAGATCTAGCAATTTTTAGACTTCATCTTGCCGGTGTATCATCAATTCTAGGAGCAGTAAATTTTATTTCAACAATTATTAATATACGACCAGAAGGAATAACTCCAGAACGAATTCCCTTATTTGTATGATCAGTAGGTATTACTGCCCTTCTTCTTTTATTATCATTACCAGTATTAGCCGGAGCTATTACCATATTATTAACTGACCGTAATTTTAATACATCATTCTTTGACCCTGCAGGAGGTGGAGACCCTATTTTATATCAACATCTATTCTGATTCTTTGGGCACCCCGAAGTTTACATTTTAATTTTACCAGGATTCGGGTTAATCTCCCATATTATTGCCATAGAAACAGGTAAACATGAGACATTTGGATCTCTAGGAATAATTTACGCAATACTAACTATTGGATTATTAGGATTTATTGTATGAGCACATCACATATTTACTGTAGGAATGGATGTAGATACACGAGCATACTTTACTTCAGCCACAATAATTATTGCTGTACCAACAGGTATTAAAATTTTTAGTTGATTGGCTACTCTACACGGTAGAGTAATTACATACTCACCCAGAATTTTATGAGCCCTGGGATTCGTATTCTTATTTACTATTGGTGGATTAACAGGAGTTGTCCTGGCAAATTCTAGTATTGATATTATTTTACATGATACTTATTATGTTGTAGCCCACTTCCATTACGTACTTAGTATAGGAGCAGTATTTGCTATTATAGGAGGAATTATTCAATGATATCCCTTATTTACAGGATTAACTATAAACCCCCTATGATTAAAAATTCAATTTATTATTATATTCATTGGAGTAAATATAACATTCTTTCCTCAACACTTTTTAGGATTAAGAGGAATACCACGACGATATTCTGATTATCCAGACAGATTTATATGTTGAAATGTAATTTCAACATTAGGTAGAACTATTTCATTATTTGGAATTTTATTCTTCATCTTTATTATTTGAGAAAGTATAGTATCTCAACGGCAGGTATTATTTTATCATAATTTATCATCTAACGTAGAATGATTACAAAAATATCCGCCTGCAGAACATTCTTATTCTGAATTACCCATTATTAGAGCCTCTTAATGTGGCAGATTAGTGCAATGAATTTAAGCTTCATTTATAAAGAATTTTCTTTCATTAAGAATACCAACTTGAGCTAATATAGGTTTACAAGATGCAAATTCTCCTTTGATAGAACAATTAATTTTTTTTCATGATCATACACTAATAATTCTCATTATAATTACAGTGGTAGTAGGATACACCCTTATAACTTTATTTGTAAATAAGTTTACAAATCGATATCTATTACAAGGCCATACTATTGAAGTAATTTGAACATCCTTACCAGCAATTATTCTTATTTTTATTGCACTACCATCATTACGAATTCTATACTTAATAGATGAAGTAAGCAACCCTTTAATTACTATTAAATCAATTGGACATCAATGATATTGAAGATATGAATACTCAGACTTTAATAATGTAGAATTTGACTCATATATAATTCCAACTAATGAAATAAAGAATACAGACTTTCGACTATTAGATGTCGACAATCGTATTGTAATTCCAGTCAATACACAAACTCGTATTTTAGTAACATCCACTGATGTTATCCACTCATGAACAATTCCTAGCATTGGAGTAAAAATTGATGCCACTCCTGGGCGACTTAATCAAGGAACATTTTTAATTAATCGACCAGGGGTAATATTTGGGCAATGTTCCGAAATTTGTGGAGCAAATCACAGATTTATGCCCATTGTAATAGAAAGTGTTTCAACAAACCAATTTATTAACTGATTAAAAAACTACTCATTAAGTGACTGAAAGCAAGTAATGGTCTCTTAAACCAGTTTATGGTAATTTAGCAATTACCCTTAATGAAGGGGTTAGTTTAAAAAAAACATTAATTTGTCAAGTTAAAAATATTATATTAATACCCCTTAATTCCACAAATAGCACCAATTTGATGACTAACTATATCAACTTTATGTATTATTACATTCATATTGATATGAACAATTATATATTATCAATATATTCCAACTACAACAGTTAAAAAATTCAGAAAAGACATTAAAGAAATAAATTGAAAATGATAAGAAATCTATTTTCCACATTTGATCCCGCCACATCTATAAATCTATCATTAAATTGAATAAGAACCATTATTGGATTCTTAATAATCCCAAGAATGTACTGATTAGTTCCATCACGGTACCATATTGCCATTAAATTATTAACTACAAAATTACACCAAGAATTAAAAACCCTTTTAGGAGGAARAACAAAGGGTTTTACAATACTTTTTATTAGTCTCTTTGTTTTCATTATATTCAATAATATTATAGGTTTACTACCATATGTTTTTACCAGATCTAGTCACTTGGTTTATTCATTAACCTTGGCATTACCACTTTGATTATCACTAATATTATTTGGATGAATTAATATAAGAAAACATATATTTGCTCATTTAATTCCCGAAGGAACACCTGCGATTCTTATACCATTCATGGTTTGCATTGAAACCATTAGTAATATAATCCGACCTGGATCATTGGCTGTCCGACTTACAGCAAATATAATTGCCGGACACCTTTTAATATGCTTGTTAGGAAATAATATACTTAACACATCAAACGTAATTATTCCATTCATTATGGCCACTCAAATTATATTAATACTATTTGAATCAGCTGTTGCAATAATTCAAGCCTACGTATTTTCAGTATTAAGAACACTATATACTAGAGAAGTTGCTTATGCAAATACATAGTAATCACCCATATCACTTAGTTGATTATAGCCCATGACCTTTGACAGGTTCTATTGGAGCTATAACATTAACATCTGGAATAGTAAAATGATTCCATTCTAACGACATATCACTTTACATATTAGGGGTAGTAATTACACTACTAACTATAATTCAATGATGACGAGACATTGTACGAGAAGGTACCTATCAAGGTAAACATACAATAAAGGTAGTAAATGGGTTAAAATGAGGAATAATCCTTTTTATTGTATCAGAAGTTTTCTTTTTTGTATCCTTCTTTTGAGGATTCTTTCATAGAAGACTATCTCCCACTATTGAAATCGGAATAATATGACCTCCTAAGGGAATTTTAACATTTAACCCAATACATATTCCATTATTAAATACAATAATTTTACTTTGTTCAGGTATTACAGTAACATGGGCCCACCATAGTATTATAGAAAATAATCATTCCCAAACAACTCAAGCTCTAACCCTAACTGTCATTTTAGGACTATACTTTACAATTTTACAAGCATACGAATATTATGAGTCAAGATTCACAATTAGTGATTCTGTCTATGGATCATGTTTTTTTATAGCAACAGGATTCCACGGAATTCATGTTATTATTGGTACTACCTTTCTAATAGTATGTTTAATACGACACATTATATGTCACTTTAGAAAAATTCACCACTTTGGATTTGAAGCAGCAGCCTGATATTGACACTTTGTAGATGTAGTATGAATTTTTCTTTATATTTCAATTTACTGATGAGGTAGTTATCCTTTTAGTATAAAAAGTATATTTAACTTCCAATTAAAAGGTTTAATATTTAAAAAGGATAATTTTTAAAGTAATAATATCACTAATATTGGCAATCATAATTCCCATAGCATTAATTATAATTTGCTTAATTATTTCTAAAAAATCAATTCTAGACCGAGAAAAAATATCCCCATTTGAATGCGGATTTGATCCTAGAAGAAGATCACGTATGCCCTTCTCCATTCAATTCTTTATAATTGCTATTCTATTTTTGATCTTTGATATTGAAATTGTAATTATTTTACCAATAATTTTATTATTAAAGTCAAGAATTATCACAACTTGATTCACAACAGTAGCATTATTTATTATTATCCTTTTAATAGGATTATACCATGAATGAAACAACGGAGTATTAGAATGAACTAAATAGGGGTTGTAGTTAAAAATAACATTTAATTTGCAATTAAAAGGTACTTATATAGTCTTCCTCGAAGTAATGAAGTAATAATTACATTTAGTTTCGACCTAAAAATTAGAGATATATTTCTCCTTACTTTTAACTGAAGCCAAAATAGAGGCTTTTCACTGTTAATGAAAGAAATGATTAATTATCCAGTTAAAAGAGAATGGAGAAGCCTAAAAGAAGCTGCTAACTATCTTTTAAAGCGGTTAAATTCCGTTTTTCTCTTATTCATGTAGTTTATATAAAACACTTCATTTTCAATGAAGAGATAAACTTATTGTTTTATGAATACGTTTAAGAAGGTAATCCTTATCTTAACAGCTTCAATGTTAAACTTTTACTTAAGCTACTTAAACTAAATCAAAGTAATAAACAAAATAAATAAAAATACCAGTATAAAGGTCTTAATATTATTAAACTGAATAAAACCTATTAATCGACTTATTATAGAAAAGTAATTATAAGAAGATCGAGAAACAATATATTCCCCTCAACCCCTTTCTATCAAATTAGAACAATCCTTTGAAAGAATTAATAACTTATCATTAATAAAATATGTTCTAATTATAGGAATAAATCACATAGACCCTAAAAAATAAGTAAAATTATAAAAATATAAAGAAATAACAGACTCAGATAATCTGATATATGCTAACTCATACCCTAAAAACCCACCGAAAATAACAAAAATCAACGGTATGATTTTTAGATAAAAAGGTAATATAACTAAATCAGGAAAATTAAAAATTAATCATCTTAAAGAACTACCGCCAACAATAGCTAATAAAGATAACAATAATATAGACTTTATTATTAAAGTATCTTCAAAATAATTCTGACAAACATAGCAATTATTATTAAAAGAAACACAATAATACATTAAACGAGTTCTGTAGGAAACTGTTAAACCTACAGAAACAAAGAAGATGAAAAATACAAGAAAATTATAATATGATATAGTTATCATTTCTAGGATTAAATCCTTAGAATAAAACCCGGACATAAAGGGAGCTCCGCATAAGGATATATTAGAAATAAAAAAACATGAACAAGTAAAAGGAAGATGATTGACTACAGAACCCATATAACGAATATCCTGAGTATCATTTATACAATGAATTATCAATCCAGCACATATAAATAATAAGGCCTTAAAAAAGGCATGAGTTAAAAGATGAAAAAAGGCCAACATAGGATAACCAATAAAAAGAATTGATATTATTAAACCTAATTGTCTTAAAGTAGAGAGGGCAATTACCTTTTTAAGATCATATTCAAAACTAGCACCYAGCCCAGATATAAATATAGTTAATATTGACAATAATAATAAAAATGAACAATCAATATTCATTAAAACATCAGAAAAACGAATCAATAAATAAACCCCAGCTGTAACTAACGTAGATGAATGAACTAAAGCAGAAACTGGTGTAGGAGCCGCCATAGCAGCAGGCAATCAAGCAGAAAAAGGAATTTGGGCTCTTTTTGTAAATCCAGCTAAAACAATTAATAAAATGAAATATCATATTCACCCTTCTCATATATTTATATAAAAAATAAAATTCCATCTACCAAAATTTAATATTCATGCAATAGCTAATAGAATTGCAACATCTCCTAAACGATTCGTTAAAACCGTTAATATTCCTGCCGAATAAGATCTATAATTTTGAAAAAAAATAACCAAACAATAAGAAACTAATCCTAATCCATCCCAACCAATTAAAATTCTTATTAGATTAGGTCTAATAATTATTATTATTATGGACAACACAAATAAGAATACTAAAAAATAAAAACGAACTTTATTATCATCTGAAGATATATATCTTTCTCTATATATAATAACCATAGAAGAAATTACAAAAACACAACCAGTAAATATTAAAGAGATTCTATCAAATAATAAAGTTATAACAATAGAAGATCTATTTAAACTAGCAATTTCCCATTCCAAAAAAAGTGTATAATCATCAATTAAGAAATAAATTCCTCAAAAGAAAATTAATACACCAGTAAATAAAAAAAGAAAAGAGCCTATTAAATATAAAGAAACTTTATTCAAAATGATTTAAAACATTAAATGTACCTATAACACCACAAGTTATTATTCTTATTAAACTATTTAAATTTAAATTCAAAGAAAAAAAATTTCACTCTTTAAAATTACAAAATTTAAAGGAATAAAATGAAGGGAAAGTAAAAGATATTCTCGACAAGAATTACAACCAACCCCCTTTAAACCACTAAAGAAAGCCCCATGTTGAACATATGAATATATATAAATTCTATAACAACAACTCAAAAATGAGTATAATCCCAAAAAGATACATCTCAAAGTTCTTCAACCAACCACTCTATTAAATAACATTAACTCACCTAACATATTTAAAGATGGTGGAGATCCTATATTATTAGCTCTTAATAGAAATCAAAATAAAGATATAGAAGGCATAAAAATTATTATACCCTTATTAATTAGAAATCTCCGTCTATGAGTCTTCTCATAAACAATGTTTGCTAAACAAAATAAACCCGATGAACATAGGCCATGACCTACCATTAAAACTAAAGCACCGTTCATACCTCAACTATTAATAGTAAAAATCCCGCATAATACTAATGCCATATGAGCTACTGAAGAATAAGCAATTATTGACTTCATATCAACCTGATATATACATAAAACACTTACTAAGACCGCACCATATAAACTCACTCCAATAATTATATAATCTCAATTTAAAGAATACTCATAAATAAAAGATATTACACGCATTAAACCATAACCACCTAATTTCAACATAACCCCAGCTAAAATTATTGAACCAGAAATAGGAGCCTCAACATGAGCCTTCAATAATCAAAAATGAACAAAAATTATTGGCATTTTCACTAAAAATGCAGCAATAAGAGATACGAAAAGATATAAATTAATGTCCAGATTAATTAAAAAATATATTGTAGTTCTACAAACATCTTCAATATATATAATTGAAGCCAGTAAAGGTAGAGAGGCAAACAAAGTATAAAAAAGTAAATAATATCCAGCCTTCAACCGCTCTGGTTGATATCCTCAACCAAAAATTAAAAATAATACTAAAACCAAAGAAGATTCAAAAAAAATATAAAAAATAAATAATCTAGTAGTAGAAAAAGAAACTACTAAGATTAAAAGCAATAATAGTATTAATAATAAAAATTCAGAACTATATCTCTTTAAATTATAAATTAAACCACTAGCTAAAACTATTAATAATACTACTCAAAATCTTAAAAAAATCATAGATATAGACAAAATATCTCCACCAAAAGAATATCTTAATATTACAGAATAATCCATAAATCAAAATACATTAAAAAAATAAAAAAAACCAATTATTAAACCTAACAAAAAAAACCATCAAGATCTTATTAAAGCAAGTGGGATCAAAAAAAATAGATATAACATTATACTTACCATACCAAAATTGATAAACTAGAAACATTATCATTACCATGACCACGAATTAAACAAACTAAAATACCTAATCCAACTGCTGCTTCACAGACCGTAAAAGCCATAAAAATTAAAATAAAATATATAGAAAACCCATAACAATATAAATATATAAACAATATGGCATACAATGCCAACGATAAAAACTCAAGACTTAATAAAGTAAGAAGTAAGTGCTTACGTATAGAACAAAAAGTTAATAAACCAGAAAATAGTATAACAAATGTAAAAATACCATAATTATCTAACATTAGTTTTAATAGTTTAATTAAAAATAATGATCTTGTAAATCATAGATAGAATTTATCTTTAAAACTTCAGTAAAAAGTAATTATACTCTTCTTTAATCTCCAAAACTAATGTTTTAAATAAACTACTTACTGAATATTACATTTATAATTATCTCAATTACAATTAGAATTATATTTATATTTCTTAAGCACCCCTTAAGCATGGGGTTAATGTTAATTCTTCAAACATTAATAATTGCAATTATTACCGGAATAATAATTAACACATTTTGATTTTCATATATTTTAATTATTAGAATTTTAAGAGGTGCTCTAGTACTATTTGTATATATAGCTAGAGTAGCCTCCAATGAGAAATTCTTTACCTCATCCAGAATAACTATATTCATACTAATTATATTAGTAATTAGATTTATTATAAACTTCCTAGTGGATCAATTAAGAATTGTAAAAATATGATCCACTAGAAAGATACTGGAAAATGAACAACTAACTTCATTAGTTAAACTATTTAATATAGAATATATATTTTTAACTATTAGAATTGTCATTTATTTATTTATTACAATAATTGTAGTATCCAATATTGTTAATGTATTTGAAGGACCCCTACGAATAAAAAGCTAATGATAAAACCAATACGAAAAACTCACCCATTATTTAAAATTGTAAATAGATCTTTAGTTGATTTGCCCACACCCAGAAATATTTCATTATTTTGAAACTTTGGGTCATTATTGGGCATATGTTTAATAATTCAAATTGCTACAGGGCTATTTTTAGCTATACATTATACAGGCAGAATTGAATCAGCTTTTAACAGAGTTATTCATATTTGTCGTGATGTTAATAGAGGGTGGTTATTACGAAATCTACACGCAAATGGTGCCTCTTTATTTTTTATTTGTTTATATTTACATATTGGTCGAGGCATATATTATAGATCATATAAATTAATTATAACTTGAATAGCTGGAATCGCTATATTATTCCTAGTTATAGGCACTGCTTTTCTGGGTTATGTTTTACCTTGAGGACAAATGTCCTTCTGAGGAGCAACAGTTATTACTAATTTGATTTCTGCAGTGCCCTACTTAGGAGATACAATTGTTAAATGATTATGAGGGGGCTTCTCAGTAGATAATGCAACCTTAACCCGATTCTTTACTTTACATTTTTTACTTCCATTCATTATTGCTGCATTTACAATAATTCATTTATTATTTCTTCACCAAACAGGATCAAGAAACCCCCTAGGCTTAAAGAAAAGATTAGATAAAGTACCATTTCATCCGTACTTCTCAATTAAGGATATTATAGGAATATCTATTGTATTAATATTTTTTGTAATATGAAATCTATTAGAACCTCAAACATTAGGAGATCCTGAAAATTTTATCGCAGCCAACCCTATAGTAACGCCTGTACACATTCAACCAGAATGGTATTTTTTATTTGCCTATGCTATTTTACGATCTATTCCTAATAAATTAGGAGGAGTTATCGCCATAGTACTATCTATTCTAATTATTGCTATTTTACCATTTACTAATAAAAGTAAATTCAAAAGTATGGCCTTTTACCCTTTAAATCAAATTATATTTTGAACATTTGTAACCATTATTTTATTATTAACATGAATTGGTGCACGACCCGCCGAAGAACCTTATATTTCAGTTRGACAAGCATTAACTGTCGCTTATTTTATATATTTTATTATTAATCCACTATTAATGAAAATATGGGATAAAATTACTTAACTAGTTAATTAGTTTAAGATAAACATATATTTTGAAAATATAGAAAGAAGGTTTAATTCCTTCATTAACTTCACTTAAAAGTATATTTAACAAAGTACCTTATACAACCCTACCTAACACCAAAGAGGTGTACTAACCCCTTAAGTTAGGTATTATTCCCATTGTACTTCATTAACTTCACTTAAAAGTATATTTAACAAAGTACCTTATACAATCCATATTATTACACCAGAAAAGAATAAAATATATCTTAAAGATAAAGGTAAAAATACCCTTCAAGTTAGATGTATTAACTTATCATATCGATAACGGGGAAGTCTCCCTCGCACCCAAATAAATATAAATACAACGAAAGTTAACTTTAAAAAGAAAGATAAAGAATATAAATTACACCCAAGAAATATAATACATGTTAACAATCTTATAAAAATAATATTTATATATTCAGATAAAAAAATAAAAGCAAAGCCCCCTCTTCTGTATTCAACATTAAAACCTGAAACTAATTCTGATTCTCCCTCAGCAAAATCAAATGGAGAACGGTTAGTTTCAGCTAAACAAGAAGAAAATCAACAAAAGAATAAAGGAAAAGAAAAATAAATAAATCAAATATATTCTTGATACTTTATAAAATCAATTAAATTAAATCTTATAATAAATAAAAGTATACAAATTATAATTAATGCTATTCTTACTTCATAAGAAATTGTTTGAGCAACAGCTCGCAACCCTCCCAAAAAGGCATAATTAGAATTAGAGCTTCAACCTGATAATAAAACACCATAAACTCCTATTCCAGTACAACATAAAAAAAATAAAACACCAAAATTAAAATTAAAAACATTTACGATGTAAGGGAATAAAACTCATAAAATAAAAGATAACATTAATATAAATACAGGAGCAAAATAATAAATTAAAAAATTTGAATAAGAAGGATAATTCTGCTCCTTGAAAAATAACTTAATACCATCAGAAAAGGGCTGTAAAAGGCCCATAAAACCTACTTTATTAGGACCTTTGCGAAGCTGAATGTAGCCTAAAACCCTTCGTTCTAATAAAGTAGTAAAAGCTACTGCAACTAATACTATAATTAAAGTTAACAAAAAAGAAATTAAAAACATCTACTATTTGTAGATTTTTCTACATAAATAAATTCTAAATTTATCGCACTAATCTGCCAAAATAGTAAAATTAATCAAATTATAAAAATTTTTCCCTATAATTGGTCCTTTCGTACTAAAATATAGTAATCTATTGAGGATAGAAACTGACCTGGCTTACGCCGGTCTGAACTCAGATCATGTAAAATATTAAAGGTCGAACAGACCTAGTTAATAAACGGCTACGCCTATAACTTATTTTAATCCAACATCGAGGTCGCAAACTCCTTCATCGATATGAACTCTCCGAAAGAATTACGCTGTTATCCCTAAGGTAACTTAAACTTTTAATCATTAATAATGGATCAATAATCACTAATTAGTGATTTACATTAATTAGAAGTTTTTCAAATTCTAAAGTCACCCCAACCAAATATAATTATATATTACACACGAATTACATAACTAAATAATACGAATATACTTTATATAAAGATCTATAGGGTCTTCTCGTCCTACAATAACATTTTAGCTTTTTGACTAAAAAATTAAATTCAAGCTAATTAAATTAAAAAAAGATTATGTTTCATCCAGCCATTCATACTAGTCTTCAATTAAAAGACAAATGATTATGCTACCTTAGCACAGTTAAAATACCGCGGCCATTCAAAATATTCATTGGGCAGGCTAGACCTTAAATAAAAATCAAAAGGACATGTTTTTGTTAAACAGGTGAACACAATAATTGCCGAGTTCTTATAACTTAATTAGCAGCCTTACTTATTTAATCATTATTACATAAATTTAATTATTAAATTTATAATCTTTATATAAAATTAAATTAAACTAAATAAAAAATTAATAAATATATTCTATAACGAAATTAATGATGGCTGATTTTAAGCCTACAAAAATTAATTTATTYAATACTAATTATAAAATTAATTTAGAGCTTATCCCCCAAATTATTAGATAAATTAATATTATGAACACTAAATTATTCATTAAATGAATTTATCCTAAATTAAATTTAATTCTAAAGAAACCAGATATTAAAGAACGAATAACATTTCATTACTAACTTAATATTAAAAATAATTTTGACACAGTAATATTCATATTAAGTTATCTCTCTTTATTTCGGGAAAATTATATTCATAATTAATTTTAATTAACCCTGATACAAAAGGTACAAAAAATAAATTTTACTTTAAACTCAAAAAAAGAATTCCTTCACAGTACTAATTAACTATAATTAAAAGAATTATTTCAATAAAATTTACTTAAAAAAAAGTTATTTCTAATAATAAAACATAAATTAAAAATTAAAATAATCTTATTTTAATCAAATCAAATTGAATTGCACAATTAAACTATTAATGTAAATAATAGTACCTCCTTGAGATTATGATTTGTTCATCTAAGTTCACCTTCCGGTAAACTTACTTTGTTACGACTTATCTCATTTATAAATGAGAGTGACGGGCGATATGTACATAATTTAGAGCTCATTTCAATATCATATTTTAATGAAAATTACTTTTAAATCCAATTTTACTAATATTTCCATATTTAGATCCAAAAATATTTTTATTGTAACCCATCTCTACTTTACTATACGCTACACCTTGACCTGACATTATACCCAATAAAGATTATCGAAAATATCCTAATAAAACATTCAATGACAGAGATATATAAACTGAAGTAAAGTGAAATTTATCGTGGATTATCAATTATAGGACAGGTTCCTCTAAAAAGACTAAATTACCGCCAAATTCTTTTACTTTTAAGAACATATCTATTAATAATAAGGTTATTTCTTAACTGTTCATAATAATAGGGTATCTAATCCTAGTTTTACAAAAAAAACTTTCATATTTAATCTATTCCAATCAATTATAAATAATACAAATTTCACCTAAATATTAAAAATATGTTGATTATAAAAATATATAAATATAAACCTAAAATAGGCCATTCACTTCAATTGTATAACCGCGACTGCTGGCACAACTTTTGTCAAAATTATTCTGATTAACTAAATCTGAAAATATTCAATCATCTAAAATTAAACACTGCAATTCATGCATCCATCAAGAAAATTAAATTTACGCAAATACTTACATGTATAATTATCAGAAAATAGCCTTTTATAAGCAAGAATCAAACTTTTCCTCAAATATGAATTTCATCGGTACAATAAAGATATATCCCCCCCTCTCTACTCTCCCTAGTGAAGGTTTTACCTGCCCTCTCCCTCCTACCCTGGTATAACCTAGGGATAGGTATAGGGGGGTATCAACTATTAAATATTTCACATATATTAATTGCCGATAAACAGATAGTTACATCCATTCTACTACTACATCCAAATAAATAATATACTAAATTCATATATGATTATATTTATAATATATTCAAGTTGTTGCTGCCATTACCATAATTTCTTCAACTTTAGAAATTATGCAAGCAATCCATTGCTAATAATATTATAGTTATCTATAATTTCTTAATCCGATATAACCCGATCAGGAAATATTTACATCTATCCCAGATAGATACCTCTCCAGTACATACTATCCCTTCCCATTCCTACCTAGCTACGCCTATAGTTTACCTACGATTCCCCTATAAATAGTTTCTACCCGGGCGGTCCCATACAGTGGGGGGGGGGCTTACAGCATCCCTTGAGTCTCCTCATATATAGATTAAAAGTCTATATAATATAAATTAATTACTAGAATAGAAATCTAGTTCAATACAAGATAAAAATCAATGGATCTTTTTCATAAGAAATGATTGTCGATCGCAATCGATCCCTATTCTTGTAGTTTTTTTGTGTATTTTTATGAAAACCTTACTCATTGGTACACAAACATGTATATTTGCCCTAATAACCACCATTTTCATGGAAATCCGAAGATTCCCTGAAAGCAGTAAATTACCCGATAATTAAAT